TATCTCGTGTCTGGTACTGCATGGTTCCACTCTGCAAGAACTCCGAATCATTCTCTTGAAGCTCATCCTCTTTATGAGAAATGATCCGTTTGCCCCGAAATGACCCAGTCCAATAGGGAAATCCCAATTCAGTGGGCCTTTCGATACAATCAAATAGATTGCCACAAGGGCGCCATATTCTAGGAGCCCAAACTATGTGATTGAAGAAATCCTCCTCTATCTGTTGCGGATCGAGGGCCCCTTCTTCAAACTCCGATTCGTATTTTTCATATAGAAATCTCTGATCAACGATAGAACAAGATCCCTTTTGCATCATATCTAACTGATTCCTTGGTTCGGACCGAAGAAGTAATGTCACTCGATTCTTATCAAACTGACTGCAATCTTTTTCTGTCCGTGAGGATCCCGCCAGAGCCAGAGCGCCTTCTACTTCTAATAGTAATAATAGTAATAGGCCATGAACTAGATCAGAATCATTCTCAACGAATCCATAAGAAGTGATCCAATTCTTTTCATTGGGTCTGGATGAAGACCAAAGATCTTGAGCGACCGATCCGGCAGAACAACTCAAAAGATAAAGAAGTATCGTGAATTTCTTCATGCTCGTTCCAAGTTCGAAGTACCATTTGTACAAATAAGAATCCCCTCCCTTACATGATTTCTTCTTCATATAGATAGATATAGGATCTATGGGGCAATTACTTAGAAGTACATTTTGTGCAACAGCCCTTCCTATCTGATAGAAAAGGATCCCATGATCCTGAACCGATCTTATATGGGATCGAAAATCCCAAGTTTTTCTATGAAGAGCTGATCTAATTGTATTAGTTTCTATAATGGATTTCTTCTGTGTAATACTAATTGATAGGGCCTCGTTGATAAGTGCTACAAGATCTCGCGCATTGGAACCCATGGTTATGGACCCGAATCCATTAGTATGGAACATCCTCTTTTCCAAGTGAAATCCCCTAGTATATGAAAGAATGAAAAAGTGCTTTCGTTGTTGTGGAAGAAGAAGCCTTCGTATCTTAATGCATGTATTGAATTTCTTCGGAGCTATTAGAGCGGGATCCACTTTTTGGGGAATATGAGTCGAAGCAATAACAAGAATCTTTCCAGTGGAACATCTTTCACAATCCCTGGAGAGATAGTTCTCTAATAGACCGAGGGATAAGTAATTCGACTCATTCACATGCAGATCATGAATGTTTGGAATCCATATTATGCAAGGAGACATTGCTTTTGCTAATTCGAATTGAAGGGTGATATCAAATCGGTCTCTTTTTGGCGTCATATACATAGTTAGCACATTCGTCATAGTTAGCAGCTCCGTATCAATATCAAGGTCATCCTCACTATCATCAATATCATCAATAGGATAACCTTTAGGCTTGTCATCCAGGAACTTGTTCGGAAATACCGTAATGAAAGGAACATAGGAGTTTGTCGCTAGGTATTTGACCAAACAGGATCGTCCAGTTCCTATAGAACCTATCACTAAAATACCTCTAGAAGGGGATAGGGCTAAGCGGAGCGAAAAGGGTTTTCCATGAGGAGATGGGGAATCAAAACTATTAGCCCCGCACGAGGTTTGTGAATAAGCGATTGTCTGATAATGAGCAAGGAATATCCGTCTTTCTGCTAAACAGGATCTATTGAACTCATAATTCAATAGATCCTGTTTATGAATGTCAACTAAGTATCGTAAGGAAATTGATCCCGGTTGTTCAATCATTTGATAACCAGAGTCATTCTTTGATAAATGATCACTATGAGTCAGATTCAATAGAATTTGATCAATCCTTTTTTCTGTCGTTAAGGTGGAGAACTGAACCAAGAATTCTCTTTCTTCATCATCAATCGAATCACTGTTCGCGACCCAGAATTCTATTTTCTCATCAATCCAATCACCGTTCACGTTTTTTCTTTTTCTTATCAATGAATAGATCTCTTTACTTGTACGACTTAGATGTCTCGTATTTCTCGAAAAAAGGATTCGATTGATGGGATTTGGTATGATACTTACAAGATCGATGAGATTGATCTTCCAATATTGATTCTTAGAACGTATTGATTTGACCCCATAAGCGGGACCACCACCCAATAGCATGTTGCCACCAGAAGCAGAACCCCGTATTTCTTCCAGAGAATCTCCTAATTGTTCCAGAACAACTAGAAAGAGATTCTTTAACCAGAAAGAATTCAGTTCAGATGTAGGATACCTATCCAGAAGTTTTTGAAATTCCATCATGTATGATGGAATCATCAAAGATTTTATCTTTTCTAACTCTGTCTGTAACTCACTAGAGGCTCGGGAAACAAAGAGAAGATGTATACGAACGAGATATCCAGCAACAAGAAGAAGGAAAAAGATTGAATAGAGGAACTCCCGAGCATTTGTTGATCTCAGATGTGCCCATATCAATGGAATGGGTGACTCATTATTTCGATGAATCCTTTCTTCGGACAGAAGAAGATGAAGATTCTGTAAACATTGACT